CTAATGACAAAGCTTTTAACGCTGCCCAATATCCTTTCCTTTTCCAAATATTTTTACGAATACGCTTTTTTGATATCGAAGTACGTTTTTTTGGAACTGCCATTTTAAAATGAAGAAGTTACTCATTGTTATAGTTGGATGTGAAAGACATCTATTGTTCAAAACAAATTATTATTTCTTATTCATTATCTATTTTTTTCTTTAAATAAGATTCTATTCAAAAAAAAAAAAGAAATATAGATATGTCAAAGATCCGTGAAATTTGGATCAAAATCAAAAATTACTCGAAATAACAAAATTTTGATTCCATACACTATTCGTAAAACCTAAATTTTTCGTTTGGAACTTTTAGTTCTCGTTGTTTATCTCTCAAAGTTATATCTTTAGAATCTGCTATGGCATAGAAATCAAATCAATCAAACTTAATAAAATCAATAAAAAACCTAAAAGACTTTTATTTTTGTTATTCTATACTTTATTTACATGTAATAAAATACTTCAAAGGCTTGTAAACTTTTGCTTAATAAATTGAGTTTTTTTGTTTTGATAAAAAATACACCTAAATTCAATTTTAAAATTCGAGTGAGACTAGTAATAAATCTGTTAAAGGCTACGTGGTTTGATAAAAAATATATCAGTCATTTTTTATTCTTTCTCGATAAAAAAGTTCATTTTAGATCTATAATCTTCTAAAATTTACTAATAAATTGAAATGGAAAACAATGAATCCCATAATGAATTAGTTAATGAGTTGAAATAAACTAACTAAAATCAAGAGTTTTTATTTCATTAGACCGATGACCTTAGTTAATCCTATAATTCATATCAGGATCAAGTACTCTTTTTAGCCCAAATTTTTATCCTTGTTCTACAAATATAAATTCTTATTATTATTACGATAAATTATCATAATAATAATAAGAATTTATATTTTCATTTTATAAGTATTTGTTTTTATATGTCGCTTGATCATATCATTTGACCAATTATAACTTCTTGTTTTGAATATTTGAACGATTTTGAAAAGACTCAGAATAAATACTAATCTAAAATTATTAAATAAGTTAGTGCATATATTGATTTTTTATTGACTTTTTCGAAAGAGGTAAAATCCGGTGAATCGGAAACAATTAATTAAGAAAAAAAAACTTTTTTTATGGAACAGATATATCAATATGCGTGGATAATACCTTTTCTTCCACTTCCAGTTCCTATGTTAATAGGGTTGGGACTTCTTCTTTTTCCGACGGCAACAAAAAGTCTTCGTCGTATGTGGGCTTTTCAAAGCGTTTTATTGTTAAGTATAGTCATGATTTTTTCCATGAATCTGTCTATTCAGCAAATAAATAGCAGTTCTGTCTATCAATATGTATGGTCTTGGATTATCAATAATGATTTTTCTTTAGAATTCGGATACTTGATCGATCCACTTACTTCTATTATGTCAATATTAATCACTACTGTTGGAATTATGGTTCTTATTTATAGTGATAATTATATGTCTCATGATCACGGATATTTGAGATTTTTTGCTTATATGAGTTTTTTCAGTACTTCCATGTTGGGATTAGTTACTAGTTCAAATTTGATACAAATTTATATCTTTTGGGAATTAGTTGGAATATGTTCGTATCTATTAATAGGGTTTTGGTTCACACGACCTGTTGCAGCAAAGGCTTGTCAAAAAGCGTTTGTAACTAATCGTGTGGGCGATTTTGGTTTATTATTAGGCATTTTAGGGTTTTATTGGGTAACGGGGAGTTTCGAATTTCGTGATTTATTCCAAATATTCAATAACTTGATTTATAATAATGAAGTAAATTTTGTATTTGTTACTTTGTGCGCTGTTCTATTATTTGCCGGTGCCGTTGCTAAATCTGCACAATTTCCCCTTCATGTATGGTTACCTGATGCAATGGAAGGGCCGACTCCTATTTCCGCTCTTATACATGCTGCTACGATGGTAGCAGCGGGAATTTTTCTTGTAGCTCGACTTATGCCTCTTTTCATAGTCATACCCCACATAATGAATTTTATCTCTTTGATAGGGATAATAACAGTTTTTTTAGGAGCCACTTTAGCTCTTGCTCAAAAAGACATTAAGAGGGGTTTAGCCTATTCCACAATGTCTCAATTGGGTTATATGATGTTAGCTCTAGGTATGGGGTCGTATCGCAGTGCTTTATTTCATTTGATTACTCATGCTTATTCTAAAGCATTATTGTTTTTAGGATCGGGATCCGTTATTCATTCAATGGAAACTCTTGTTGGATATTGTCCAAAAAAAAGTCAGAATATGGTGCTTATGGGAGGTTTAACAAAACATGTACCAATTACTAAAAATTCTTTTTTATTAGGTACACTTTCTCTTTGCGGTATTCCACCCCTTGCTTGTTTTTGGTCCAAAGATGAAATTCTTAATGATAGTTGGTTGTATTCACCTATTTTTGCAATAATAGCTTGGTCTACGGCGGGATTAACCGCATTTTATATGTTTCGG